ATGACCCCTAAAATGCCGATATTAGCACTGATGGTACGAAAATGTAACTCACTATTCAAACAACTATTCAGAATTCCTAAAGCACCTTGTAAAGCTTGTTCAAAAATTCGTTGTCGGACCTGATTAATAGCTCTTTGTTGTTCAAAACGAAGGGTTTCATTTTTATAATTTTCTAATTGTTCCAAACTATCGGAAGTCGCATTAATCAAATTTATTTTTTCTCGTTCTATCTCAGAATATCCATTCAATCGATACTCGTCTGCTTCTGTTTCCACTTTACGTAAGCGAGCCCGAGCTTTTTCGAGCTGCTCAATAGCCCCTTTCCGTAATTCTTCTGAATTTCGAATAGTACTCAAGATCCTCTGTTTTCGATTATCTAATAAATCATTTAATGAAAGTAGATTTTCTTACTATTAATTTTACAATTTACAGAATCTCCTCCCGAACCAAACATGAATCTTTCGATTCATTTGGCTCTCATGCTCAATTAATTTCATTTATATTTATGGGGGTTCCCATATTTTTTAATGGAATGAACCTGTCCTTTCTTTTCTGTTCGTATTTTTAAAGATATTGAAATTTATACAAGAATATTTGGAGGACTCTTCTGATCAGCTGTAATTGTCAGTAAAGTTGTTTCTTTATTTTTATTTGTTTATTTCTAATAGAATTTGGAATATTTAGGTATAAAAATGCAAATCAAAATAATATAAAAATAGATAAAATATTTATATATAATATAAAAAATATAAAAATGATTTATATATAATAAATATAATAAAAAAAAAAAATATATATATATAAAGTATATATAAGTATATATATCTAAGTAAAATCCATTAAGTAAAATTAAGTAAAATCAATCTTTTTTTTTATAAATTATCAAATTATGCAAACAAATTATTCATATCCAAAAATTTGTATTTTATACATAGGTTGTCCATTCAGCAAAGGTACAATGACCTTTTCTGGGAAATGGTTCAAATAATTTTATCCATATGAGTGTTTTATATTGGATAAATTACCAACTATTAATTTAAAATTTTTAAACCATTTCGTTTTGGTACTAACGTAGTGGTAGAAAGAGTACCATGTTGTGCCTGGACTTTAAACAGTTTAGCTTTAACCATGTTTATAGTTCCAGATTATTGGTTGATAGAGAATCAGAGTGAATTTACCAATAAGTCACGAAATGCTATAGTTCTCACATATGATTTATTAATTTATTCAGAAGTAATTCGTCGAGATTTGCGCTTTTCTTTATTATTTATTTCTTTGTTATTTATATATACACTATTTTTTTTATAAATTAGACTATTTACAAATAAAATAACATATAAAATGCAAACTAAAGTGCAGCTGGTTCGATCCAACCTATTCTTGAAATATACAACTCGCACACACTCCCTTTCCAAAAAAAATCAACACACCAAGCACTACGCTTAGATTTATTGGATTTGTTGCTAAAATATCGGTATTAAACCCAAAACTCCCGGCGGATGGCCAATGCCCCAAGGAAACGAAAGAATCGGTTACATTTTTCATATGTTCTCCTCTTATAGATAGGACTGTTGAGTTCTTTTTGTATCAGTTCGAGCCCTTTTTTATTGACTTCTTATTTATTTTATTATTTTTAATTAAGTTTTGACCAATCAATAAGAAGTATCTTATTGGGTCAGATTTTTATTTCTTGAATTAAACAAAAGGATTTGCAAATAAAAGCGCTAATGCCACGACCAATCCATAAATTGTTAAAGCTTCCATAAAAGCCAAACTAAGCAATAAAGTACCTCGTATTTTACCTTCTGCTTCTGGCTGTCTCGCAATACCTTCTACAGCTTGTCCTGCAGCAGTACCTTGACCAACTCCAGGTCCAATAGAAGCAAGCCCTACGGCTAATCCAGCAGCAATAACAGAAGCGGCAGAAATAAGTGGATTCATAGTAAACTAAGTCCTTCACAAAAAAAAAGAAATGGTTAATGATACAATCAACTAATGAATTCTTACTTATTTTTTTATCACTAGGATTCCATATGGTCGAAGTAACTAAAAAAAACTCCAATAAGTAAAAATTTTACTGAATGATCAGAACTATTTCCATATCTTATTTTTAGTTACTATGGGTGAGATATTTTTTTTGTAATTTATATGCATATGGTTCTAGTTAGTGCATTTCTTCCGAACTCTTCTTTTATGCAATTCTGCCTTCTTTATTCTTTACTATTTGAATTGAGTTTATATCCTTGAATTAATCCTTTTATTCAATGCACAATCACAGATTAAACAAAATGACTTTCATCGGAATCCAAAGTGAACTGGGAAATAATATGGGGACAGTTCCTATATCACATATACATTTGTTTCTTCTATACCGTAAACCACGCGCATTTCATATGGAATCTAATTCCTAAATAATTTTTCGAAACATACACAAGAGCTTGACTTATTATATAATATATAACTATTAATATGCTTCTTTTAACCTAGCTAACCCATTTTTTTTTAGTAACACGTCAAAACAAAAAAAGATAATAACTCTTATTTAAATTCGAAAATGAGAAAAAAACTTAGGAAAAAGATCTTTTTCCTAAGTTTTTTTTTACAATTCCATAATATTATACATTTTTCTACGACTCTAGATCTTAGATACATATATATTTGCATCTATTATTATGTTTATTCCGTTTATGTTATGTTCGCCAAACAAGTTTATTATATGGACCTACAGATAAATTGGGATAAGCTTAAAAAAAACGATTTATAAAACTAGTCAATGATGGCCCTCCATGGATTCACCTATATAAGCCGCGGCTAAAGTTGCAAAAATAAGAGCTTGAATACCACTTGTAAATAATCCAAGAAACATGACAGGTATAGGAACTACCAAAGGTACTAAAGAAACAAGAACAACAACTACTAATTCATCAGCTAAGATATTTCCAAAAAGTCGAAAACTGAGTGATAAAGGTTTTGTGAAATCTTCTAAGATGTTAATTGGTAAAAGTATTGGAGTTGGTTGAATATATTTTCCGAAATAACTCAATCCTTTTTTGCTAAGACCCGCATAGAAATAGGCCACTGATGTGAGTAAAGCTAAAGCAACAGTAGTATTTATATCATTCGTTGGGGCAGCTAACTCTCCGTGAGGTAACTCTATGATTTTCCAAGGTAGAAGAGCGCCTGACCAGTTCGAAACAAAAATAAATAGGAACATAGTTCCAATAAAGGGAACCCAAGGACCGTAGTCTTCCCCAATCTGGGTTTTGCTCAAGTCTCGAATAAATTCAAGAATATATTCGAAGAAATTCTGACCAGTGGTCGGAATGGTTTGTGGATTCCGAACAGCTATGGCAACTGAACCCAATAAGATAGCGATTACAACCCACGAAGTGATAAGTACTTGGGCGTGCACTTGTAAACCCCCTATTTGCCAATATAAATGTTGGCCTACCTCTACACCTGATATATCGTATAATCCTTTGAGTGTGTTAATGGAACATGGTATAACATTCATATTGTCCTCTGACATAAATCGAACTTAAAAAAAAAAGAATTATTTTGATTTAACCGTCTCGGCTATTTCTCAACTTATCTAAATATATGGTATATTTAGGATACCGAATAATAACATAAAATACCCAGTACTTTTTAGACTTTTTTAGAAATCCAGGAATGATTACTAATTCCATAAATATAGCAAGTTCCCGAAGTAATTGACTTATATTTATTATTATATAATCATAATAAAGAATCATAATAAAGCATTTCTTATATAGCTAGAATGACCCTCACAAACTGCGGATACTAATTTATTAAGAATCAATCGGATTGAAGCTATAGCGTCATCATTGGCCGGAATCGAAATATCTGCGAGATCCGGGTTACAATTTGTATCGATTATACAAATTGTCGGAATCCCCAAAATGATACATTCTCGAAGAGCCGTATATTCTTCTTGTTGATCAACGATAATTACAATATCGGGTAACTCCGTCATATATTTGATCCCGCCCAGATATGTTTGTAAGGTAGATAATTGTCTTTTGAACATTGCTGCATCTCTTTTTGAGAGACGATTAAGTTTTCCCATCTTTTGTTCCGCTCTTAAGTCCCTGAACTTCTGGAGTCTCGTTTCTGTAGTGGACCAATTCGTTAACATACCACCAAGCCATTTTTTATTAACATAATGGCACCGAGCCCTTCTTGCAGCTGATGCTACTAAATCAGCCGCTTTTTTTTTTGTACCGACGATTAAAAAGTGTTTTCCTTTACTTGCTGCATCAAAAACTAAATCACAGGCTTCCGATAAAAAACGAGCGGTTCTAGTGAGATTTGTAATATGAATACCCTTACGCTTTGCAGAAATATAAGGTGCCATTCTGGGATTCCATTTCCTAGTACCATGGCCAAAATGAACTCCTGCTTCCATCATCTCTTCCAAATCGATGTTCCAATATTTTCTTGTCATTTTTCCCCACACTTCCCTTTTATTGTTTCCCTTTTTTTTTTTTTAGAAAAAAGAAACGAGGGGTAGCTCGAAATAAATAAATGTTCCGACGGAACCTTCTACCAAGGATTGACCGTTGATATACGATACAAACCATTAATTTTTTAAAATTCGTTATAATCCTTATTACCAAATAGCACAAAATGAGACCAAATAAATAAAAAAAATTAAATAAAAAGTAGTTGAATTCTAATTCCATGAATTTGAATTCTTGAATTCTAATTCCATGAATTTGAATTCAAAGAACGAATCTCTTTTTAGGAATCATTAAATTATGTAAATAATTCTTCTGATGTATCATGAAAATTGTTTTGGACACAAGAACAAACTAATTCTCGATGATGGAACAAAATATCTCTCATTTTTGCCTTGAATAGATTCTTCTTTTTTATTTCCAAATGAATGTTCCTTTGTTGCTTTGAACGGTGCATTAATTTTTGGAATCCGGTACCCGCGGGTATAATCCCTCCCAGAACAACATTCTCTTTCAGGCCTTTCAACCAATCAATACGACCTCGTAGAGCAGCTTTTGATAAAACTCGAGCAGTTTCTTGAAAACTAGCTTCGGATATGAAACTTTGAGTATTCAAGGATGCCTTAGTTATTCCCAATAAGATTGCCCGATAACAGATTGTTTCATCCAAAGCACGTCCCGCTCGCTCCGCTCGCAATAATCCGATTAGTTCTCCGGGTGAAAAAACATTAGACATTCCATCTTCTGAAACCAACACTTTTGATGTTACTTGACGCACAATAATTTCTATATGTCTATTATGGATCTGTACCCCCTGGGATCGATAAACCTCTTGGATCTTATTAACCAAAGATATACGACTTTGGGCTATGGTTAACTCAGCACCAATCAAGAATCCCCAAGGGATTCCAAGAATTCTTGGTATACGGTCATTCCAACCTTTAACTCTCTTTTCGAGATTCATTGATATTGAATCAATGGAACGCACTTCTAAGACCTGTTCCACTTTTGGAAGACCTTGTGTTATATCACCGGATCTCGATTTTTCATATATAAATGTAACTAATGTATCCCCTTCAGAAAGGATTTCCCCATAATGACCATGAACAGTTGTTCCTGGAGTGGCCAAATAAGGTTTAGCAGATCTTATTACTAAAGAGTCAACATGAATAATTAAAACTTGACCAGATTTTATGTGTGGTCCGTATTTAAATAAACATACATTTTCACAAAGAAACTGCCCAAGACTAATTATTGTGGATGGTCCCTCACAATAATCGTGAGGTAAAAAGTTCCAATGCAAATCGAATGGATTTAAAATGATTTCACTACTAGGATCCGGATTAAAAATCTTTCTATTTTCATCCATTAAACAATATTTAAGTACTTGGAAAGTTTGTTTAAAATAGTCAAGTAGTAAATATTTCTTTAACAATATCTGATTATGAGTTATTAAATGATAAGATAAATAAAAATTCATGATTTTAGGTACAATAATACCTAAGGGACCCAACGAACTTTTAATTGGAATTCGAAAATCTTCTTTAATGGATTCTTTTATCACATTGTTATATTTTGAACCAGAGAATGGTCTAATTCGAGAACAGTTGGATGATGACAAAATTAGCAAAGATGAGGATTCCTTATTTTGATTCAACAACGTACCAATATCGAGAGTTCCCTTATGTTGGGTAAGTGAAGGAATCTTCACCTTGGGATAAAAGGGATTAATATTGGTACAATCTAATCCATTCTTGAAAAGAAATTGCGAACCCGCCATATCATTCCTTTTTATAATATATGAAATAGGCGATTGGACTAACTCAATTCTTATGAAATCGCGAATCAGATTATTTGTCTTTATTTCAACAAAGGAAGCACGAACCTCTTCTATGGAACCATCTTTCTCTTGGTCCCAATTGACTACTAAGCAAGTCCGAACTAATTGAATACTTGTTTGATAAATTCCTCGAATTGGCTTGCCATTTCCATAAAGGATATAATTGACAACTCTAAGTTGGATATTATCTCTTTCCAACAAGGGATCCTGGGGGAAAAGCGTTGCTAAATTGATCCCATCAGCTATTTTATATGTAACTACGGGTCGAACTGAAACAAAATACTTTTTCTTGGTAGGTGTGATTCGCTGTACATAGATCCAATTTTTCAATTTTTTAGATTCCTTAGAATCTTTTTTTCCCGCTCCTGGCGGTATCAAAATGCCGCTATGCTTGGATATCTTATCCGTTTCTCCAGGAAAATGGATATCCCCAGAAAAAATTTTCAGTTCAATACTTTTCTTTTTTTTCTCCACTCGGACCAATCCACCAACGCGGCTTCTTATATTTAAAGTGATTTGCGTATTTACTCCAATAATACTATTGTTCCGGACCATTATGAATGAAGATACGGGTAAGATATGCACCTCTTCGGGAATGAAAAAAAATCGATCTACTTTCATTTGATATTTCGAGTTAAATTCTTTTGTTCCTCGATACTCAATCAAATCCTCTTTTTTGAAGACGGAATCCGCCTCTATGGTTCCGTATTTAATGATTCCTGAACTGCTTCTTCTATATCGGGGATCGTCAAAATAAGCAAGAATACTATTTCTACGTAAAATACCATTTATGGGTATTTCAATGGAAATACCAAAATGCAGTAGTAATTCTTTCTCTCGCTTTGGATCATAATATTGTAATGGAATTATTAATCTATTTCTGCGTCTCTTAGCCAATAAAGAAGAATTCTCTTGTAGAATAGAAGGACATAGGAAATTCCAATGACCTTTGGGTCTAATTCGATCGGATCTTGAATAATCAAGACCCTCACCTTTTTTTTTACTAAGGAGCTTCGAACTAAAAAATGGATTCCTCACCCGATCATTAGTCATTGAGAAATTAGAGCTATATTTCCCTTTGATAGAAAAAGAATCAACATTGATTTGATCTTGATCCTTGTGGAGTGAAAAAGACACTATACTAGATCCGCACATACCCACTGTTAATATCCATAAATG